TACTTCTTAATACAATTTCTTTCAAATTCATTAAAATGTCATGTACCGATTCTTGAATACCTGCTAAGGTAGAATACTCGTGTGGTATTTTCTCAGATTTTGCACGTGTGATACATGTTCCTTCTATTTCTCCAAGTAAAGCTCTTCGCATCGCAATGCCTATTGTGTCGGCTTGACCTTTCATAAGTGTAGACAGAATAAAGCGTCCATAACAAAGACGCTTATTGTCTTCTTTTGATTCAACACACTTCCATTGTAGTGTACGAGTAGATACTGTTATTTTCTCTCGAACCATAAGAATATTTTATTATTTGATCAAATCATTGAATCATTTTTTTCTCTTGTTTACCTTGAAATATCTTAAATTTTTATTTCTACACACGTCGTTTTTTTGGAGGTCTACAGCCATTATGTGGCATAGGGGTTACATCCCGCACAAATGTTAATAGTATACCACTTCTGCGAATAGCGCGTAATGCCGCGTCTCTTCCGAGACCAGGTCCTTTTATCATGACTTCTGCTCGTTGCATACCTTGATCCACTACTGTACGAATAGCGTTTCCTGCTGCGGTTTGAGCAGCAAAGGGCGTCCCTCTTCTTGTACCCTTGAATCCACAAGCACCAGCGGAGGACCAAGAAACCACTCGACCCCGTACATCTGTAACAGTCACAATAGTATTATTGAAACTTGCTTGAACATGAATAACCCCCTTTGGTATTCTCCGTGTATTCTTACGTGACCCAACACGTCCATTCTTACGTGAACCAATTCTCGGTATAGCTTTTGCCATATTTTTTCATCTCATAAATATGAGTCAGAGATATATGGATATATCCATTTCGTGTCAAAATTTTACTTTTACATCGGGTGTTTTAACAAGTCTGATTATCCTTGTCTTTGTTTATGTCTTGGGTTAGAACAAATTACTATAATTCGTCCCCGCCTACGTATTAGTCGACATTTTTCACAAATTTTCCGAACAGAAGCTCGTATTTTCATATTTGGCATTCCTCATTTTAATTCTCAATATACTTAAAAAAAAAAGGTTTCTTTCAATTTTTCATCTCGAATCATATTCCCACGAAGGGCATGTTGAAGTTGATAAAAACACCTAATCTTTCGAATCCTTAGTGCGAAGTCGATAAATTATACGTCCTTTGGTTGAATCATAACGACTTACTTCAATTTTGACTCTATCGCCTGGCAGTATCCGTATAAAACTACGTCGGATCTTTCCTGAAACATAACCTAGAATCATATCTTGATTATCTAAGCGAATCCGGAACATACCGTTGGGAAGGGATTCAGTAATTAAACCTTCATGAATCCATTTTTGTTCTTTCATTCCAGGTAAAGCCTCCTTGAAGTATCAACTGATGGAGGAGGAACAATATTAGATAACCCGCCCCTTTTCTTTTTATTTTCACAAATCAGAAGTTTCGGACCCAATTCGTATATTAGAAAGATTACCATATATAACACAAAACTTCTCCACCAATTCTTTCTAATTGAGCCTCTCGGTCTGTCATTATACCTCTAGAAGTAGAAAGAATTACAATTCCCATCCCACCTAAAATTCTAGGAATTCGTTGGTAGTTCGAATAGATTCGGAGACCGGGCCGACTGATCCGTTTTAAATTTAAAAAATTTCTATAAGCCTTTTTACTATTCCTTCTATGCCGTAGGGTTAAAACCAAAAAAGCTTTTTTGGTTTCTTTATGTTTTCTCACGTTTTCGATAAACCCCTCTCGTAAAAGTATTTTAACAATATTTTCGGTGATATTAGTAGATGCTATTCGAACCACCCTTTTTCTATCCATATCAGCATTTCGTATAGAGGTTATTATGTCAGCAATAGTATCCCTACCCATGGTGAATTAAAATTTTTGGTGCTCCCCAATTTTGATATAATCAACGTGTTTTTCTTTTTTTTTTTTTACTTTTTTATGAATTGAAATTCTTAAAGGCATATGCGTGAGACACAATCTCCTAAAAATGATGAATCTACTTATTAATCTTTTTTTTCAAATATCTTAACTTAAAACATATGATGGTCTTATCTTATTTTATAAGACCTTACAATACCTCCGGAGCTAATGAAACTATTTTAGTAAAATTTAACTGTCTCAATTCCCGGGCAATTGCACCAAAAACTCGAGTTCCTTTGGGATTTCCTTCTTGGTCAACGACAACTGCAGCATTGTCATCATATCGTATTATCATACCGTTATCACGTTTGAGTTCTTTACAAGTACGTACAATTACAGCTCTGACCACCTCTGATCTTGATAGTGGCATATTTGGTACTGCTTCTTTGATCACAGCAACAATAACGTCACCGATATGAGCATATCGACGATTGCTAGCTCCTATGATTCGAATACACATCAATTCCCGAGCCCCGCTGTTATCCGCTACATTCAAAAGGGTCTGAGGTTGAATCATATCATTTTTAAAATCTATTCTTTCAATGCAAAGCAAAGAATGAAGAAAAAAAGA